AGACTCACTAGCCATGGTACTACTAACTATGTTTCACTCCTTCAAAGACCTTCCCTACCGAATCAAACAAGCGTAAAGCCACTTTCCATTTATTTTCTTATTCTTTTTCCGCCCTCGTCAACAGCCGCCGAGACACGAAATTGGAAAGCTGCCCCTCACTATAGAAATGAGTTTTGCTGAAAGGCGGAGCGCGGCTCGAAAGCCGGAGCGAACAAGCTCCGGCTCTAAAGCCGGAGCGCGCTAGGGTACAAGCGGAGGCTCGAAAGCCTCCGCGCGCTAGGGAACAAGCGTAGGCGTTCCCGCCGGAGCGCGCTAGGGCGCTCTCCCTAAACTCGCTGCTCTAAAGCCTCCACGCGCTAGGCCGGCTTTATCGCTGCTCTCCGTTTTCTTAAACTCGCTTGGAGTTTTCTCAAACTCGCTTGCTCGATCGAAGTCATCCAAGTTCTAGTTTAATAAGACGCAGGTGAGAAGGCCCACCGCTCTCCCTTTCATTAAGCGGCTTGCATTTTCACTATTGCTTTCGCTTCCCTTTTTCGAATTCGTCTTTAGCGAAAGCCTCCACTCTCTACGCCCTGTCCCAATCAACTTCCTTGAATGCCGATCCTGCGCAATAAAGCGAGAAAAAAGAAATCCAACATTTCGAATCTGACTAACAGAAAGAAGGTTGAGTGATAGACGAGGAACATGAACAACTTTAGGGACCGAAAGACAGCCAAGCCAGTAGTGATGGATCCTATTTTTGGAACTGTCATAGGGTTAAGTATGAATGGAAAAATGAATAGAAGGACGAGAGCAATTGATTAAAAGAGAAGAAGAAGATGTTATGTGATGAGATGCACCGGAATCCGAAATCCAAGAAGAGGAGGCGGTGAAACCCCTGATGGTGAAGAACAAAACACACCTGTATCAGAAGCAGACATGGCAGCGGCACTTGTAGGCAGAGGTCCAACAGAAGAACCAAGTCATTGCTGAAACTGTTGCGTAATCATAGACGGCGGGGGTGACACTTCCAGAAGTAGCAGGCTGATCAATGTCTGATGTTAAAGATAGGGTAGACAAAGCAGCAGTGGATCTCGGAGGCGCACGTGTCTGCTGAAAAGCACCTCGTGGCTGATGAAGAGGTCCACGAGGCTGCTGAGAGGATCCATGACTCATACCATTCCACTTCTTTTTCTCATTCATCCGTTTTGTAGGACAATTCGCCTTCCAATGTCCCGTCTGATGGCAGTAAGCGCACTCATCTTTGGCAATCCTTCGATTGGATCTGGTAGTCGAAGGCACAGAAGGAGGCTGAAACAGTGGACTAAGAGCAAAGACAGACTGCATCTGTGTAGAGGGGAACATAGGAGATTGAGGATCGAGTCTCCTCAGCCACTGACTGCATCTGCAACAGTAGGAAGTGGTGAGCGATCCTCTTAATGGCTCAAATGAATCTCGTAAGGCCATTAGGAACTGCACAAGTTCTTGCTCCTCCCTTCCTCTAACTATCCAAACTACGATCATGCACTCGCCCGTCTCCAAGCAGGCCCATAGACCTACGCTATGGAGGGTGAGTTGCTTAATGTTATACCATCTCTGATTACTAATGATGATAACCACATGCTCATTCAGGTCCCATCTATGGAGAAGTTCGGGTGACTCAATATAGGGGGGATTTGACTCCCATTTTTCAGCTGCAGTTGGCTTTGAAGCGGGGGACCTTTTTCTGGATTGAACAAGAATTGTACGACTTCGGGCTGGACTGGATGAAGAAGTATGCCGGCTGATATCGCTTTTCAACAACGAGTGATTCCATTGACCGGTACAAAGGCATCTCGACTATGGAGGCTAGGGTAGCTAGAGCATCGGCTAGGCTGTTCTTGTCTCTAGGAACCTGAACGAACTCATCAAACAGTGAGACTAGGTGTTCGGCTAGCTCTTGATACGGAATCCACTTCTAGTCCACTACTGGTTAAGCTTCCACTCTCCCACGACCCGACTGATAACCCATTTCGAGTCCCCGCTTTTAGGCGAGTAACTCCAAACGTGAGAGCGCTTCTCAGGGTAGTGTAGTGTGGTAAGTTTTTTTAGGGAGCAACCATGTTTGTTATAGTAGGGCGATTGTTCGAGTAGGTCCTATCGGCTTGACATACGCGCCTTCACGCAACCTGATTGCAAAAAGGCGTAAGAAAGTGAGTTTCAAATGAATCTCGCTAGCTGGAAGCAATTCACGTTCTCATTTGCCGGCAGACTTGAACTGGTGAAATCGGTTCTTAGTGCAAACCATGTATACAGGACTGCAGCCTTTCAGCGCTACGCCCCTTTCTATCATCAAGCAGGTGGAACTGATTTGCAGAAATTTGCTATGGGGGCAATGGATAAAAAGAATCATACAATCTATTGGGAACAGATTTCCAAGCCCCGGAACAAGCAACTCCCAACTCTTAGAAAGCAAGAATCCAGTTCCCTAGCGCGAAAGCCCAGCGAACAAAGAAGCGCAGCCTTTTTCTTGCTTCCATCCGCCTATCTGATCTTTTGAACAGGCCTTGTTACTACAGAGAGATTTCTGTATACAGGAATTGCGATATGGCTTAGCTTCTTAGCTCTAAAAAAGGGAATAGCGGTCTGGTTCTAGCTTAGCTCATGAACTCCTAAACGGGAAGATTCCTAGCTACTTAGACTTGTAAGACAAGAGCTACTATCAAGAACTAGAAGAAGAGCTAGTATCCGTCCAGCGCGCAGGAAAGAGAAGACAGAATACAAAGTCTTTAATATCAAACTAATAGGGCGCTTGCGACAAGAAAACTGCTTCCGGTCGAAAATACAACCTCGACGTAGGGAACGAAGATCGGGGCGTCAGCCTCGTTACACTCGATATTAAGTAACCCAGTTCGTTGATGGAAACTAAGGCGGCTATAAGCTCGACCTTACAGAGGTCTTACAGAGCCTCGCGCCCCCTGACAGTCCCCAGTAATTGGCACTCTATGTATCGTGGTAATGGGCTTGACTTAGATGGCTTAGTAGATGGCTTAATCTGCATAATATACGGAATCCACTTAAGCTCAGTTCACTAAGTCAACTGCCTATACCCCCGGGTATGGATCTTGAACCTTCTCTAAATGGCCTTCAATCTGCTCTGTACGAAACCGGATAATAGGATAACGAAAGAGATCTGTAAATGCTAAAGTATACTGCAGGATGGTCTACTAGTCATAGGTTGATATGCTGTTAGCTCCACCGGAGATAGGTATGGAAGCCCCTATGGGTATATATCCAGGTATGCTTCTAGATAAGGAACTGAACCTCACGCCATAAACGGAATCCCTATCATGAGCGCGAGCATAATCAACTGGATCTACTGGGGCTATTGTACAGGGAAAGCCATCACTTGTCTCTAGCTCTTGATATGGAAGGTATGCTACTACCACTTCTGGATCAACAACTGACTAAACCGTATCTATTAGTTCAGTACCAGTCCTTTCTTTATTGTATTGTCAATAAAAGGCTATGCCGGATCGAGTTGCTTAGCCACGAGTAGCAGCTTACTCATAACCAACCAAACACTAAAAAAAAACGGTTCATAGACAGACCGGTTCAGCGCTTCCGATTGGATTGCTTGTATTGGGCCCGCTCTGATAGCTTTTGGGGCTTACTCGATATTCAACTCGGATCCCCACCTGTCTTTTTCTTTTTGGAATTGGATGGCTATGTCAGAAGAAAGTGTTTCGATCCAAAGATGGTACCCGTGGGTCCTGGGGTAGTTAGCTAAGACCATACCCTCTAAAGAGTGGTGTTCCAGGGGCCTCTTCTCTGTCAGAAGCAGGCATCGGATAGAGCGGATGAGCCTAACCCTGATGACCCACTCAACGGCAATTGAAGTAGAAAGGAGGACGGACTATGGGAGACTGGAGCAGCTAAGAGTGGTGCTTTCTTTGCGTTAGAAATCTCTTTCGCCGGCAGAAAAGAACCCTACTCCCCCTTATTTTAGTGGGCAATGCAATCATAAACAATGTGATGCTCTTTTTCTGAAATTGAGAGAGGCGGGTAAGACTGCCAAACCATAAAGAGAATAGACAGTGATGTTAAGCACAGCCTTAGCTATTTACTATTGTACTATCTATTTCTCTATCTCTCTGCTCTTTCTAGCAATGACATTTGAGGAAAAAGGCGAGTCTCTAGAGGAGACTAGACCGGTAACAGGGAAAGCTCCTCTTCACCATCAATAGTAACTGCCGAAAAAAGGCTTCAAAAATGTGAAGTAATCTTCTGCTCATAGAAGTAGGATTCAATTGGGCTTGATGCCATTTTCTTCAGTCAGTATTGGGGCAAGGAGTTATTCCATCCCTACCATATCGGTAATGCCGATAGCTATTATTTGATTTGAAGAATTTCTTTTTGAAGCGAGTTTGAGAAAACGGAAAGTGAGAAAACGGAAAGCAGTGTCGCGTGGAGGCAGAGAGCAGCGAGTTTAAGAAAACGGAGAGCAGCGGCGCGCTCCGGCAGAGAGCTGCGAGAAAGTTTAGGGAGAGCAGCGATAAAGTTTAGGGAGAGCAGCGAGAAAACGGAGAGCGCCCTAGCGCGCTCCGGCTTTCGAGCCTCCGCTTGTTCCCTAGCGCGCGGAGGCGGGAACGCCTACGCTTGTTCCCTAGCGCGCGGAGGCTTTCGAGCCTCCCTAGCGCGCGGAGGCGGGAACGCCGGAGCTTGTTCCCTAGCGCGCGGAGGCTTTCGAGCCTCCCTAGCGCGTGGAGGCGAGAAAGCCTCCCTAGCGCGTGGAGGCTTTCGAGCGCTTTCGAGCGCTTTCGAGCGCTTCTCAAGGATAAGATAACGTTGATACAGTACTTCTATTGGTATTTCTTCACCCCTGCCCCTCTCACGGAACACCTAAAGAATCTCCGTTGGACGAGAGCCCTTCTACTCGGCACCGTCGGATCACTAGACAACTTTTCGTACAGTTGCATCAGTAGCGATATCTAGCAATATACGTCATTTCGTTCGCCTTTGTGGGCTTGGAAGCGTCATAGAATCAGCTTGACGCTTCGGGTAAAGGTCCACTTTGTCGCCCAATAGGGGTGTTCTGGCCCATGATCCGTTCGGTTGCGTAGTGTTAACTCAGGCCCTGGTCGGAGCTGGAATTAGAACTTTGTTTAAATGGGTCCAGTCGGGTCCAAGTTTCTCTGAAATTCTGCCTTTGGTTAGCGGGAAAGGCTCACCTGCCTTGATCATGCTTGGCCGACCTCTACTGATGTATCTGTCAGTAATGGAAGCATCCACGGGTTGTGTCCTTGGTCAGCACGATGGAGGAGTGAGCCTAGTGCTTCGTTTGATGGAAGCACGAGGTCATCGGCAGGCTTTTTTGGTCCGTTACAACGACTTCACTCTGAGGCCTCTAACCTACCCCATGATTCTACCTGGACGCTTCATCGGCCCGGTGAGTGCGAAGTCAAAGTGGGAAAATAAAGATACGCTCGGGACCATTCTAACAGAGCTTAGGGTGGAATAGACCTACTTGATGTAATGGATGGCACTTGATTAATTAATAGGGCACGAGAGGACACTACCTTTATTCATTCATTTATTCACCTCAGCCCCTATCCCCGTTGGGGGTCCTGATCTCGATCAAATGCAACTTACTATTCTTTTACGGTTGAGGCGATCGGTAATGTGTTTTATGATGGGAGTAGGTCGGCCATGGAAAATTCTGGTTGATTCTTCAGTGAGGCATTAAGGAATCTCACATTGATTGAAGTGTTTGATCTTCCCCGGAACCTTATTAAGTATTGCAAAAGAAGAGGAGTCAGTTTCTCGGGGGTGGTAGAGGCGCTGAACTACATTACATGGATGGCGGGAGGAAACAAATGCATAATCATAATGGGCGGGTCGCTTTCTCTCTTTTCTTTGGTCCAACTTGACTTCTTTCTTTCTCAAGATAAGAGTAAATCAAACCCTCTTTCTTCCACATAGGCGGGACCCCTTTCGGCGCATGTCTTGTGGCGAACTAGACTGAGAATTTTGTATATATATAAAGAAGAGTTCTGTCTTTCGAAGCGAGCCATTGGCATTCATACGCTTCCCTTTCATCAGCTCTTGCTTTTGGGGAATTACCGCTGCTTGGATCTTTGATAGAGTAGGCTCTTTGCCTTCTTACTTTCCCCCTACGCCCCTTGCCTTTCTTTTTTTTGCTTTTCTTACCTTCTTCCTTTAAAGCAACTGACATCCATGTAGAAGAAGGTGCACAGGTGGACAAAGCAGCGCCCTTGGTTTGCGGCGAATAGATTCTCGATCTTTAGCCGGATGGATGGCATGTATCATTAGCTGGCACTGGCTTTCGATTCTGGGATATCAATAAGACATATGCAATGTGCCTCTAGAGCATCTACTGACCCGCCTGCGCGAAGGCCTTCCCCCTCTTCTCAGATGTCCAAAAGAGGAATTGACAGTTAATCCGCCTTCTAAGACATGGTAATTGCTTTCAAAGGCTAGATGCTGCAAGTGAATCAAGAGTAGAGAAAGCCTTCACTTCATGCCTTTTCTCGTGACATCGAGGGCTTTTTCATCTGGCACTGTAAGAGAACAATCCATTGTCTTCGAAAAGTCAAGGTATGCCTTTCCAAAGCCACTAGGCATAGAAGGAACTGCTCTCGAACTCGAATCCCCTCTTGTCCCTGAAAGAATAGGTCTTGCTCTAGATGCTTCGGATTCTGTCTAGTAGATGTGAATCATAGTCCGGGACCTAGTTGACCTTTATTTCTCTTTGTAAAGCCAATGGACATAAGAAGGAAGTCTTCGGTTGCAATCATAGGTTCTGGGACTGCTTTACCGATCCTGCGTCGACTTTTTGACTTGATTACCGATGTTACTGTTCTCAAATGCCTCCGCTTGGGATTCTATTTGAGTTCATTAACCCACAAATCCTTTTTGAGTCAAATCTGGCACCCATTGAATGTACCGAGATACCCCTATTGCAGTTGGATGGCAGTCATCGGCAAGCTTCTCACCCAAGACCAGCTAAGACGGAAAGGTCTTCAGATCACTTCGCGATGTGTTCTTTGCTGGTCGGGAGCTGAAGACAAGACATCGAACACTTGTTCTTTAAATGCCCCGGGCTGCTTAAGTGCGGTTTTTGTCGAAGATTGAAGGCCAATTTCTTATCTGAGCTAGATGCCCTCCTATCTGCTACTAAAGGGCGCAGCTTTCTCTGCCGTTCTCATCTGCAATGCAGTCACTTGCGCTATTGGGCAGATATGGGCAGAAGGTAACAACAGAATATTTTCGACCCACGACCACTTAGTTTAGACTGTATAGATTGAACTTCAAGGACAAGGATGGCAGCAGACAAAGGTCTATGGCTGGTATTCTTTGGTCTGGAGTGCAGTGCATCTTTCTGGATGATGAACCCCTGTTTGAAGATGAGTGGATCGGGCCTTCATCTGAGCTGGCCGGATCGGAATAAAATATCATTTTATCTTCCTCCTGCTTGGACCGCATTTCCCTCCTGGATGTTCGGGGATCAGGAGTGAAAGAACTCAATTGCTAAATGGAGGAGTTGACTTCTCGCCCTACTAAATAAGCAGAAAGGAGTTCACGATGAAGGGCGTCTACGGCTAGCATTAAGGTTGCTAATGAAGAAAGGCTGCGAAGGTAGTCGACTGAAAGCAATGAAATCAAAACAAAAGTGAAAGTGAACGAGAAAACGGAGAGTGCCCTAGCGCGCTCCGGCTTTCGAGCCTCCGCTTGTTCCAAGGAAGACTTAGCGCAAGGAGAGTGAAGCCTTGAAAGAGGTACGAGCGGAACATGGAATCTCGTATCCGGTACTCCTACGCTCCATTTCATGGCGTGGAAGGCCGCCATCGCATTCAGCAATCTTTGTTTGTACCATACCCCATTGCCGGACAACTCACTTGTATCTCCTCCCCAGCCGGTTATGTTATGGAGGGGTTGGTAGGAATGGAAGGGTGGAACACCCCATTCGAAAGGGACGGACGGAAGCGGCTGCCCTTTTCATCCTAGTGCCGTTTCGTTTCTGAATCAACTACCTTGATCGGGAGGGACAAAACCCTTCCTGACACTGCATCTTACCTCTCGTTCGCTATTGACCGACTGGCCGCATCCCACCGATGATGGGCATTATCCGGCACATTCAATCGGAAGCAGTTATTCTACAATGTTGAGATCCCTGCCCGCTCCCTGCTCCATAGGTGCGAGGTGGCGATAGAAGCGGGATCGACTCCCGGAGTTGGAGGATCGGGCGAGTGCTTTTCATCTCTCGGGGAGGGCAGGCCTATAATTGATTCTGAAATGAAATTGATAAAGAGCGAGAGGTGGGGATAGAACTATGGAGGGGGGAGCTTTTTCTCGACGATAGTGCACTGGGGAAACCATGGAGCGTCAATAGCGAATAGGTAGGTAGAACCAGTAGGTCCAACAATGAGTAGGTCGTTATGCATCGGGTTAGTAGGTCGACTTGACCACCGATCGTGGATGATGGCTAGAAGGACCGGATTGACCTTTTTCAGATCCTTTCCTTTTGTTGTTGTTCCGGTGTCGGGAAGAAGAGAAGGTCAAGGACGGGACCGTGGAGGTGCTAGCAGTGACCATGGACGAGGGCAATCTTCGATTGTGAAGGTTTTTTTTCAAAGGGAAAAAGGGAGCGCTAAGGCTGGGCTTAAGAAGGGGTATTAAAGAGGTTCATCAACTACGGTGCGTGGGGGAACTGAACGAGCCACAGGGAAGACTTGGATCTTCAAGGCGATGATCTTACCTATCCAATAACTACTAGAAAGCATTCATCATAGGAAGAACACGAACGGAAGGAGCGAGCTACTGAATAGCAAACCCTCATAGGAACAGGCGCTGCGCTGCACTAAACGGAAAAGGTTTACTGCAGCCCTAAAGCTCTGTCCCCTCTCCTACCACTGGATCCCCTATGCCGGAACATGAACAGAGAAAGCAGTGAGTGTAGTCTTAGGAACGAACCCGGAGTTGCTCTCGCAAGGGGATTGTACTAAAGAAAGCCCAATTCCAAGCAAGCAACCTCTGGTCCACGGGTCGATGAACGAATGGGTTTTAGGAAATAGAGAACATGGACTCGATTGAACAAAGGTGGCACCGGAATGAATAGCCCACTTGTTTCGGGCAAGAATGAATGGGGCTCATCGACTCGAGTTACCGAGCGACCTCGACTCGAGCTTTCGCTTCTCTTGTTTTGAGTTTTGAGCTTTTTAGGGAAAGAAGAGGGTATGAAATAGAACTATGTCAACGAGTGCAGCGAATGAACCGAAGTTCTTCCCAAGAACAAGGAGATGGAGACACGAACTAAATAACTCATATCAGGCTACGGGAATAGTGAACGGGAAGAAGGAACTAGTGAGGCTTTCGTTGGTCATTAAATATGCCCTCCTCACTTGAGTAGAGGGCTGGTAATGCTTATTGAAGCAGAACGTCAATTGGCCGAAAGAAAGGAGTTCCCCTTCTATTTAGAGCTTTGACTAATTCAAGGAGCGCTCGAAAGCGCTTTCTCGCCTCCACGCTGCTTTCCGTTTTCTCAAACTCGCTTGGCTAAAAAAGGGGGAGAGAGGAGTGGGGTACGCTCACTTCTGCATTTTTGTTTAGGTTATCGAGATTATCAATCGCTCTTTTTAGTGGGGAGGACGTGAATGGCGGTTCTCAGACGAGGGAATCGTTCCTCTCTAACTAAAAAGGCTAGAATGCTCCCGTCTGCGCATAGAATCGTTTTTTTGCCTTTCCATTTCGTTCTTACCGGCAGGGTTCGAGAGTGGTTTCAAATATTCTTCGCATCCATCTTCGGCCTTGTGTTACCCGCGGGACTGAGTTAGTGGTCGAGTCGTTTTTGGCCCGTCGCATTAGTTTCAATTCATATGTTACCCTTCATAGTGAAGTAGCCCCCTTTTTGATGTCTGAGTGCCTTATTCTATCTATCAAAGTCCTTCTTTGTCTATAGCTCGGGTCAGTCCCCCATGGTCTGCTTTGATTTTCTCGAACAGTGCCGATCCGCATTAGGGACTCTCGTGTGAGCCATGCAACGTTCCCAGGCAGGAACTGCTCCTTTCCTTTCCTCGAGCTCCCTATTTAGTTCCTCCCAGGCGTTGATCTCGCAACGGCCCTCCAGCACGTCTTCATATCGCGTCCGCCACCACAGCTTCACATCCCCAGAGAGATAGATTGTTGCCATTGTGACTTGGTCGTCAAAAGGGGCACGAACAGCCTTAAAGTACTGTTCCATGTCCCAAAAGTCTTCGATCCTTAGCATCTCGGGTGCCAACGAATGCCTTTGGTTTCGCTTGATTCGCCGTCGCTGCTTACGGCCTTCTGTAGTATGGGGACCTCGCCCCTACTCTCGAAAGCTTGCCACCCTTATCTATTAGTAAAGCTCTCAACACTTCCACGACCCCCTGTCCTTGGCCTTCCACGGCCCTCTGTTCAAGTACCTCTTCTTATTTATACTCGAGCCTCGGCAGAGCGTTTTTGATCTCATTCGTATTCTAACGAATTCTAAAGGACTCTTTCATGTTGCACCGGTGCTGGAAAAGATTTGACTATTCCCTACCGCGGATATCCCCTCCTTTTTCTTTTTTCAACTAGTAGATCGCCTTTTCTTAAGGTTTCGTACTACTACTCAAGTGATACGTGAATTGCTCAGGTTCTAACCGGATTGAAATCGTGAGGTTCTCTAGACCCGGAGAAGGGGCGCGAAATTGTTGAACCGGAGAAATGAGTTGGAAAGGAGTGGAACGAAAGCAGACAAGTGAAGACCAAAAGAGACAGGCTTATGACTAAACACTACCCGGAACGAAGCCCAATCGATTCGAATCGGTCAGTCGAACAAACAAAGACTATAGTTCGCGATCAAGTCGTTCGGCGGACCATTTTGATCTGTAAAGTTGTTCAATTGATCCATCAAGGATAGAAGGGAGCAGGGGTAGTTGTAGGGGCTTCTTGAATGGGATGGCTTTTCTGGATGTCCCAGAAATAAGGCCTCCAACTCTATGTTATAGCCTTCATGCCCTCGATCCGACGGTCCTCATTCTCCCACTTGGCAAGCTGCTACTGTGAACAACAAAGTAAAGGATGCTTCCAGAAACCGTCTGGGTTCTTCCTAGGAAGATTCCTTCTTTCTGTTTCGGAGCGAGAGAAGATGTGTTCTTTCATAACACCTCTTCTCGAGTCAAGTTGCCGGTCGGGAAAGGGAAGGCCTCGCCGTTTGAGAGATGTCAGCTATTGGACCCCCCGGAGGGAAGAGATTAAAGGAAGCAGATACTGTTTGAGTGAAGTGGTGTTCTTATCAAGCACCGCTTCACGAGTCAGATACCCAACTTGTTAAGAAAAAGTGACAAAGAAGGCACCTATTTCGCTACGCCCCTGATGGATAACCAACCCCTATCTCTTTTGTAGAAAAGTGCTAAATAGCGGCTTCTTCTTTCATTTATTCAAATAAGAACTCTCTGTTTTTCCAGCCCCCAAGGGGAATACCTGAAGCAAGAGGAAACACAAGAGTACAGGGAACTAATACCTATTGAACCTCTCCGATCCGGATTCACGTCCAAGGTCGAGGGCTTGCTCTGCTCTAATTCACCACCGGCTCTGTATGGAGTTTCAGCTTGAAAGTGATTTTCCATTCCGGGTCCGGAAATAGAGCGGAATGGAGTGAGAAGTAAGGTTGTACAGGAAGTCGAAAGAGTTCCCGGACCAAGAGCACCAACTTGATGTAGTAATTCCGACGAGGCCCAAAGCAACCCCGAAGCCGAGGGCTTACAGACCGAGGGCAGCGTAGATAGCACCCGTTAGTGGGCTATCGAAGCGAGGTTGGATGTAATACCGCCCCGACTACATCAAGTTGGGGATCTTGGGTCTGTAGACTGGATGGGAGACCTTACTTCTCACGGAGTGGAGCGGCCAACAGACACCGAGCTGTTAGTCAAACCTTCTCCGTCCCCCTTCTTCTCCCCCCCGAGGGGGGCAGTTTGGGGGGGAAACGAACATTCAATTGAACCTATTTTTCGCTTAGCAAAGTAGGAAATAAGACGTTGCCATAAAAAAGCTGGAAGGCGCTTGTGCCCCCTGAGGGGGCTCGGGGAGACCTCATATCTAGCTTTGGGCGTTCGTACTAACCGGTTTTAAGCCGGTAATAGGTTCTTTTAGCTTAAACTCTCATACAGGAAGTTGCCGTATGGAGCCATCGTCGCGTCGCTTCGCTGCTCTTTGCCTGCTCTCCCTTTCTTTAAAAAGGGCCTGGCCAGACCCACCCACCGGTATGGGCCAGAGCGGTTACATCGGAGAAAGTCGTTTTCCCCCTTGAGCAAGGGCGGAATACAGTCAAAAGGAATCCAGTTCCCTCTAATCTCTTTGACCACTTACAACCCCTCTCAAAACCACATCGAATCGCAGAAATCCCACCTGTGGTAATAGGGACGTCTCCAGTTGAAATCGATTTCAGTACAAAGGCTGAGATAGGGCGCTATCCGGGTTGCTCCCGGGTTTGCAATTTATTTGCAGCCGATACCTACTCTTCGTCTCAGAAAGGAGTTACCACAAGTAGCTGACTCTAACTCCACGGCTAGCTGCGCCGCTTGATGTAACCAGTGGCCGCCGTCTCGTAGCCAACCTTTGGGCAACAGATAGGTAACCATCGTCTTTAAACCCCTCCTGGCTTTTGAGATAGGATTTAAGTCAAGTCGACTCTCTGAAGTGGTTCAAAAGTAAGGAATAGCCAGTTCGGTCTCTCAATGAAGACCCGCTAGCCAACGCAGAATGCCTTTACCACCATTTATCATATCGGTGTGACACTCAGGAATACACTATTCCCTGCTCGGAAACCCAGTTGGTGATCTCGACCACCATTCTACGAGAAAACTCGAGGTGCTTTTTCTAGCAGGTACTTTTACCCATGTCAGAGACAACTGAGGATATAGCAAAGATTTGACTAAAAGAAAGGGCTTCGTGGGGCGCGCTATTTCTTTGGTTTGAAAGGCTCATAGGGATTAGGACCTCGAGAAGAAGCCACTGTTCTAGCGCAGGAAAAGGGCCTCTCAGCTCATGTTAATACTCTATTATACAAACAAATAGTAACACTAATAGAACCTCGGTGTTTGAGGGAGGGAAACGACCGAGTCAAGTAGGCAAGCAGCAATGGGCAACCGGCTGTAGGAAGGTAACAGCAGTAGGAAAGGGAAGCAGCAGTAGGAACGGCAAGCAGCATCGGAAGCGGGAACTCGAAACAGGGGCAAGCAGCATCGGAAGCAGGAACTCGAAACAAGGGCAAGCGGTTAGACTATATAGTAGAGGTCTATTAGATGTTTGAGGGAGGTCCTCCGACAGAGACAGGAAGAAGGCAATATAGTACTAGTAGAAGTGTCTAATTGGTAGCTTAGGTCAAGCTGTAGAGGGAACCAGGCCAGGTGTTCGGATCAGTTACCGAGTCAGGGGCTGCTGTTGGTTGGATAGAAAGGATCCTCCGACATGAAATGCATAAAGCTAGAGGGATAAGGAGCTCCACTATTAATAGGGGCAAGTAAGGTGGATCTCAGGAAGCAATCCTCATTCTAGCCAGTTCTATGGGGCATTGGTTAAAGGAAGCCCAACTATTGTACAAATAGTATTCCTAATAGGGCTGCAAGATCCCGGAGGAGAGGCATCTTCCTGAGTCAAGTAGTTGTTTCGGCAAGGGGATTCGGAGTTCTCATCTGTCAAAGAAAGTACATCCCCCCGAGGGGGGAAACGTTCCAATTCAATAGGCAAGAAGAGTACTTGTTTGAGGCAAGAGGTCCTCGAAAGGAACACATCTTACCGAGTTAAAGAGCAAAACCAGTATTCCATTCCGAACATCCCCCCGAGGGGGCTTGGGGGGAAACGTTCCAACTGTCCTATTGAGAGGATGATCCCGCCTGTGGTGTTAGATCAGAAAGGTGACCACATCTAGTTCCGAGGTTGGCCTAACCTAACTTGATGACACGCTTATAGAGTTTTCCGACCGCGTAAAGCGTCTCTCGGTGATCAGTCAATGAAGTCATTCTGGATCCCTGACTCGTCTCATTCTGAGCCTTTGGCCTGTTTGACATTGGGTCAAATCTGTCGTCTGGGCATCGTCCATCTACTTCGGTTACAACTCGATAGTGAGTTTTGAGGGTCAAGTAAGGGATTGGGTTGAGAGGAGGGTCACAGTCCTGCTATATACGAAATACTTAATAGCTAACGGCCGTATGGCATCTATCCATCCATGCTGAATTGAGCAAGCGGAGGCTCGAAAGCGCTTTCTCGCCTCCACGCGCCGCTGCTTTCCGTTTTATCGCTTGCTGCCTCTCCTCCAAACCCTCTATGCGCTCTCTGGTAGCGCGAATGCGCGCTTCTTTCCTTGCAGGATCCATTGTTCTAACACTTCTCAAAAGGAAGTTTAGCACTCTACGGTGCTCTTGAATTTCATTTTGCATCCCATTTCGGCAGCAATTGCAGAAAGCCTGTTTGCAGCAGCCATAGCCTTTAATTTAAGTTAACAAGGGAAGAAGGGCTAGTACTCAATTTCTTTGATTTGAATTTGATGAAGTGAAGACACTTATCGAGCCTCCATTTATAGAGTGGTAGAGGAATCTCGCCATGCGGCACGAATTGGATGGCAGGCACAATTCTTACTAGTTCTCCGCACTACTTTTCTGCAGTTGAAAACTATCATGCCTATTTAGTGAAAAACTGGGCTACCTTGCAGAGCAAACCCCAAAGAACATTTCCTGTCCAAACTTTGCAAAACCGTTTAACCTAATCGATAGTGGTGAAGTCAGCAATGGATTCGGCGAATCATCCACGTCACGCGGAAGGACATTTACGAGAGTGAGGTGAGTTTGAAGAGAAAGACGGGGGTGGATTTTGTTGCTCTAACTGGCTTAGAGCATGGGGATTGCGCTGCCGAACAAAGGGCGGAGAGGCACTTTGTGTTACAGGATTGATGACCGGGAAAGGGTTGAGAATTTGTTGGTTTGTTTTAGTTGGTATGAATGAACATTATATATATAATTAATTATATCTATGAGAATCTCGCCATACGGCACGAGCAGTTGAGTACTGCCTTTGTTGTGTGAACAAACTAACACACTTTCGAAGCCTCAATCACCCTGCCTGTGTGAATTGAACGAACTGACAAGCGGTTTCCACCTCTTTGTGACGGCCATTTGAAGCAAAGTCTAAAGGACAGAATCGTTGCCGATTTGGGGTTCTGATGGAAGATACTGCTGAGGTTATACACCAAGTACACACGTGATTATGCTCTAGAAAAACTCCCTTAGGTCCTGAGAGAGATTCAGTTTCTAGTCAACCTCTGCCTCTCAGATGGCTTTCTTTTCCAACACTTCTATGTGGAGATGGATGTAATATAATTGAGAGTTTCAGTTTACTAAAAGTTTGAAAGTTTTGTTTGCAGTTTTCCAAAGAAAGTCTAGTTAAAAAAAGGTTCCGGCCTTGTTTCGTAGTGAATTTATGGATTTTCAGAATTAGAACACTGAATTCTAATTTGTAAATTTCACTTGACCGCTTCGCCCCTGGAACAGAGAATAAGGGTATCCAATGGAAATCCAGGCACTGTTTTCTATTTTGCGCTTAGATGTGCTCGGCAGATGCTAAAGCCAGAGCGTGATGGCAAGAGTGGATCGAGCGAATAAGAAAAGTTCTCAGCTATCACATTCAGAAAGACTACTGGCTTCACTCAATTAAATAAACGCTACGCCCCCCGTCCCACACAGTTGTGAAATTTTCATGTCATTCTCGGGTGTTTGATTTCAGGCCCTTTCTAGGTGATTGCCCGCATCTTCGCCTAATGTTTTGAACAGAGACCACTCTATTGAAATGTCAATTGGTGGATCAATAAGCCTGCTTTCCTCGACCCTTTATCACTAAAGCGGGCCAAAGCACAACAAGCCTGCCCATCATCAAAGCAAGCCCAAGTCCATGCAAGAAGGCCCTCCAGATTTGTCCAAATTCAAAGCCCGTCAAAGGCACATGAAATCATGCAAAGGATCCGAGCCCATCCAAATGATGTGAAGCGGTCTAAACCCAAGCAGCTGTGGCCCATGATCCAAAGGACCCGCAAGCAGTCAATCATGCTATCCACCCGCATTTTTCTTTATGTAACCCCTTCCCCTTTCTTGCGAATTGGATTCCTTACCCTGCTAACTCTTCGAGAGAAAGTCCCTCATATTAGAGAGAGCATAATTTTCTCATCCCAAAGGAAAGATGAATGGGAAGAGGGCGCACTCACTCTAACGGCTACCCTTGAGGCTAATTAGAAAAAGAGGCCTTTACTGTTACTGTAAGGTTTTGGGGCCGAGTAAACTCGCGATTCTCTTAGGCGGACAATTCTCTACATCGAGGAGGGAATGGATTCATACTACCACAGACTCAGCCGCTGCAGCAGTATCCTCATCAGATACAGATTAAGATACTACTCTTTGTGTTGTGGCATATGCGTCAATTACTTTTTAACTAGCCTTCGGGTGGAATAAGATTTGCAGTTAAAGGAGCCGCATCAAAGGCAATGAAATTGTGTTGCGGAAATGAGTATGCTCTTGTGGGAAATTGACTGGTATTCAATCAATTAGGTAACTCTTTCTTTTCTTCATTCTTTGCCTACTCTCTTCTTCTTACCGCTCTGTGTTAGCTTTTTCTATTCGTAGCTGCATTTCATAGTTTATTTGTCCCGGAAGATAAAAAGTTGTTAGAATGCCTCTCAGTGATCCAAGAATTGATCCCAGCAAGTGCTACGAGTGCTTCGTACTATAGAGAAGGATGGGCATTTATCCTTCCCTATTCTTTCTGTAATATAAACAGGATTGCCAACAGTTTACGATTCCGCTAACCCGCTCTAACTAGTCTTAAACGAAAGATAGATCGCCCTTACGTCTTATACTGAATTGAATCTGCAGTCTTAGGCTTTGGCAAAGCGGGATGCTTGCTAGACTGATAAGCCAGAGAGGGCGGTGGGGTCAGCTTGCTTCGTTGGCTTGGTGGCAACAGACAGGGGAAGATTCCCGCTTCACAGTCAAAGCAGAGGTGGCGGTGAGTCAAGATTTTCATCCTTCGCTTAGCTTCATGAGGAGAAAGAAAGACAAGTATATATGATGAGGCCAAAACAGGGATCCAATCGTCTTAATACACGGTATGGTAGACAAAACCAATGCGCAAGATATGAATAATGAAATGGAGCATCTTTGCATGGCTCTGCTAGCTTAATTGTACGGTTCGGTTAGCAGACAAAGTAGAGGAGTCATTCCCATCGTTGAGATGAATGGATTCACCATACTTAACACAGACGAGTTGGTACCACTGCTTCAAAGAAAAGAATGCTCTTCCCCCTGACGCAAAGTCGATCTCTCAAAGCGGTGAAGGGTGAAAGTTGCAGTCAACGGATCTTGAGGCGGGGGCACCTGGTAAAGAGAAGAGTACTCGGACTGTGTCATTCCACTTCTCCTATGAATTGATTTCTTGAAGTAGGCATAGCAAAGCTTATGGTCTCACTCCTGTGATC